GAGATTTTACAAAAAAAGGTATTACAATTTATAAGGGAAAACGGCTATTTCGTTTTTCGATGTTTTTTCACCTAACATAAATAGGGGGGGTGTTTTATTTGTTTGTTTTCTCAATTGTATTCTTTTTTCAATACTAATATTGACAACAGTGTATCAAATAAATATAATCCGATCGTGAATAAATTGATCAATTTACTCATGTTAAATAAGCTTTTTTTAATTCATCAAATGGTGGATTCGTTGGATTTTCTGCAATACTTTGCGATACAAAAACAAGAAATCCCTTATTTGATTGAAAGGTTATTAATTGAGAGGTAAATAAAAAACTAAATAATACATAATAATACATATATCTAAATAATAAGGGCTGGTTTATCATTTTTGTTTGATTTTTTGTGAGAAAATTTGTAGGTTTATCTGTTCATTTTTATGTTGCGAATAGATTCGCTTTCGATATTTTTAGTTTTTTTCCATTTTGGAATGTCTAATATTTTATTAGACAATTCAATCTTTCTTTTATTTGTGTTGTTTTTATTGCGATTAGATATACACAGCCATCCTATTTATAAATTTTATAAATAGTATTTGGGGTTGCTAACTCAATGGTAGAGTACTCGGCTTTTAAGAGCGACTCTATTTTTTACACATTTCTATGAAGCAATTGGTTCGTCCATACCATCGGTAGAGTTTGTAAACACGACTGATCCAGAAGGGAATGAATGGAAAAAGTAGCATGTCGTATCAATGACGAATTCGAAAAGTATTTTACTCTTATTTGTATCCGGTCCAAATTTTTGTTTGAATTCTTGGTTCGGAACAAAAAAATTCAGTTGGGTTTCATTTATAAAGGGATAGAGCTTGGCAGCTCTAATTATAGGGAAACAAAAAGTAACGAGCTTTCATTTATTTTGTATTTGAATGATTACCCCATCTAATTGTACGTTAAAAAGAGGTTAGTGCTTTATGTGGGAAAAGCTTTTCCTGTGAATGGATTATTTATTTTTGTTATGAGTCCTAACTATAAAGCTATTTTCCATTATATTTTGGGGTAGCAATAAATGTGTATGTGTAAAAGAAAGAGTATTTTGATAAAGATCTTTTTTTCCAAAATCAAAAGAGTGATTGGGTTGAAAAAATAAAGGATTCCTAACTAGCTTGTTATCCTAGAACAAAAATTTGGTGGAAAAAGCGATTAGAGCGAGTCCGTTGATGGATTTGACTTGTTTTCTAGGTATCTATATACAATATATAGAATTCGTTTTTTATAATTTTATTAAAATTAATTAATATATATTAAAATTAATATATATATATTAGTATATAGAATTCTCTGTTTTGACCATATCGCACTATGTATCATTTGATAATCCAATGAATCTCTGATTCTTTGTTTGACTAAATAGGATTTTTAAAAATGGAGGAAGATCGAGTATTTTTTGAACTCCATAGATCTCGCCACCGGGACATCCTATACCCGTTTTTTTTTCGGGAGTATATTTATGGACTCGCTTATAGTCGTGGATCCATTTTTGTAGAAAATGTAGGTTATAACAAGAAATTTAGTTTACTAATTGTAAAACGTTTAATTACTCGAATGTATCAACAGACTCTTTTGATCGTTATTGGTAATGATTCTAAAAAAAATCCTTTTTGGGGTTATAACAAAAATTATTATTCTCAAATAATATTAGAAGGTTTTGTTGTTGTTCTGGAGATTCTATTTTCCCTACAATTATATATATCTTCCTTAAAAGAGTTAGAAATCGTAAAATCTTATAATAATTTGCGATCAATTCATTCCATTTTTCCTTTTTTCGAAGATAAATTTATATATTTCAATCATAAGTCAGATATAAGAATACCCTATCCTATCCATCTGGAAATCTTGATTCAAATCCTTCGATATTGGATAAAAGATGTCTTTTTCGTTCATTTATTAAGGTTGTTTTTTTATTACTATTCTGACTGGAATAGTCTTTTTACTCCAAAAAAATCGATTTCGACTTTTTTTTTTAAAAGTAATTCAAGATTTTTCTTACTACTATATAATTTATATGTATGGGAATACGAATCTATCTTTATTTTTCTACGTAACAAATCCTCTTCGTTACGATTAAAATATTTTCGTGTTTTTTTTGAGCGAATTTTTTTCTATGAAAAAATAGAACATCTTGCAGAAATATTTGTTAAGAATTTTTCGTATACCTTATTATCCTTTAAGGATCCTTTCATCCATTATGTTAGATATCAAGGAAAATCTATTCTGGTTTCAAAGAATACACCCCTTTTGATAAATAAATGGAAATACTATTTTATCTATTTATGGCAATGGCATTTTGATATTTGGTCTGAACCAGGAACGATCGATATAAACCAATTATCCCAGCATTCATTTCACTTTTTGAGTTATTTTTTAAGTATTAGGCTAAATCTTTCAGTGGTACGAAGTCAAATGGTACAAAATTCATCTCTAATAAAAATGGTTATGAAAAAACTTGAT